ATAGCATCGTACTATCCGATTCATGAGGATAAAAAGAAGTTTTGGTGGTGACAAAAGGAAAAATAGTAATAAAAGGCATATTTGGTACCTTACTATCAATTCGATATATCTTCTTCGAAAAAAAAGATGCCCTTTCATTATTCATTGTTAATAAAGCCACTAAAGAAAATTCTTTTTTAATAGGTTTTGGCTCTTCTTTACCCCATAGGGATATTGAATATAGGGAGTTACTTTTTTTGCCACTATAATTTTGAAAACGAATGTTAAAATGTCCTTCAAAAGTAAGTAAATAAATCCGAAACATATAAAATGCGGTTAATCCGGCTGTAAACCAAGCTATTATTGCGAAAATCGGAGAATACAACCAACTATCATTAAGAATTTCATCTTTGGACCAAAAACAAGCAAGGGGCGGAATACCACAAAGAGAAAGTGTACCTAATAAAAAAGCGCTTTTTGTAATTGGCACATGCTTTCTTAAACCACCCATAAGAACCATATTCTGACTTTTATCTGGAGAATATCCAACAATAGCTTCCATTGAGTGAATAATTGATCCGGATCCTAAAAACAACAAGGCTTTCGAATAAGCATGAGTAATCAAATGAAATAAAGCGGCTCGATAAGACCCCATACCTAAAGCTAACATCATATAACCCAATTGAGACATTGTAGAATAAGCTAAACTTCTCTTAATATCTTTTTGAGCAAGAGCTAAAGTAGCTCCCAATAATACTGTTATTATACCTATCAACGATATTAGATTCATTATGTACGGTATAACTATGAAAAGCGGAAGAAGACGAGCTACAAGAAAAATTCCGGCAGCTACCATAGTAGCGGCATGGATAAGAGCCGAAATCGGAGTAGGGCCTTCCATGGCATCGGGTAACCATACATGAAGGGGAAATTGCGCGGACTTAGCAACCGCGCCAGCAAATAATAGAAAAGCACACAAAGTAACAAAAAAAAAGTGAACCTCATTATTATAAATCAAGTTATTGAATATTTCGAACAAATCCCGAAATTCGAAACTACCTGTTAGCCAATAAAGACCTAAGATTCCTAATAATAAACCAAAATCCCCTACACGATTAGTTACAAATGCTTTTTGACAAGCACTCGCCGCAATAGGTCGGGTGAACCAAAACCCTATTAATAGATAAGAACACATTCCAACTAATTCCCAAAAAATATAAATTTGTATTAAATTAGAACTTGTAACTAATCCTAACATTGAAGTATTGAAAAAAGTCATATAAGCAAAAAATCTCAAATATCCTTGATCATGAGACATATAATTATCACTATAAATAAGAACCAGAATTCCAACTGTAGTGATTAATACTGACATAATAGAAGTAAGTGGATCAATAAAATGTCCGAACTCTAAAGAAAAATCATTATTGATGGTCCAAGACCATACGTATTGATAGATAGAACTTCTATTTATTTGATGAATAGCTAGATCAACTGAAAAAATCATAACTATACTTAACAATAAAATACTAGGAAAAGCCCACATACGGCGAAGATTTTTTGTTGCTGTCGGAAAAAGGAGAAGCCCCACTCCTATTAACATAGGAACTGGAAGCGGAACGAAAGGTATGATCCAGGAATATTGATATGTATGTTCCATAAAAAAACTAATAATAACTTGTATTTTTATTCTTAATTAATTAATTGTTTCTGGTTCACCAGCTCTTATCTCTTTTGTAAGGGATTAATAAAAAAAATTAAGGTAGTAAAAAAAAAACTTAAATAGAATTTTCTATTGGTAGTTATTTTGAATCTTTCATAAATACTTCAAAAATATTCAAAGTTCAGAGCGGTCGAATGATATAACTAAGTTACTAGTAAAAAAGAATTCTTTATTTTTGACTCAGTATTATACTAAGTAAGATTTTTATGAAGATAGACCAAATTCAAATTTCAATTATTAGTCCCTATTCCAATAATTTATGTACATCAATCAAGACTAAAGAATTACACCTATTCATTTTGATCGAAATCATAGGATGTCTTAGAGCTTTCCTCAATAAAACAAGAATTAGGTATTTGTATTTGAATTTGTTTATTCAGAACCATTAACTAGTTCATTTCGAAACTAATTGATTATCTTCCATTCCAATAAATGACATTTAAGAGCTTATTACTAGAAAAAAAAAAAAAGATTAATTTTTTTTTTTTTTAGTAAGGTTTCTTAAACTTAGTCGATGTATTTTTCATCTATAAATGTATGATGCCGAAACTAGACAGAGATATAAATGGAAAGACTTTTGCTTTTTTTATCAACTTCAACCAATTCAATTCAATTTCTATTCTATGGCATAATACATCCTAGAATATCGATTTGAATACGGATAAGGATAGAAAGAAAAAGAAAGGCACCACAAATAACTTCGAAATAAGAATTTGTTCTTTCTCGGCTATTGGATGGAATCTAAATTGAAAAAATTCTATACCATAGTGTTTTTCTTTTTTGTTCTAGTACTATTTTATTCGATTTTCACATATTTCTATTTCTTTTTTATTATAAAGGTAGTATAATTTAGAGAATAAATAGACATATAATCAAATGAATAGTAAAAAAAATGATTTCTTTGAAACAATAGATGTCTTTCACATCCAATTTGAGCAATAAATAATCCTTTAGTTTCCGAATGGCAGTTCCAAAAAAACGTACTTCTATATTCAAAAAGCGTATTCGTAAAAATCGATGGAAAAAAGGGGGATATTGGGCAGCGTTGAAAGCTTTTTCGTTAGCAAAATCCCTTTCCACGGGGAATTCAAAAAGTTTTTTTTTTTGTACGACAAATAACTAATAACTAATAAAACGTTGGAATAATCTGAATCAGCCTGACTCGAAAAAGGAGCGAATTTCGTTTCAAATTTCGAATTTATACTATACTTTTGAATATATATTCTAGAATATAAAAAAAAGGTTTTGTCCTCCTTTGCCTTTGGAATTTGAAAAAAAAAAAAAACGAAAAAAAAAATCAAAAGTTTCAACCCTTTTTTATTTGAATATGTTTTTCATTCGCAGGATGGGGATTCTTATTTTCCCCATCACCCCACCCCCTTATAAATAACACAAGAATCAAAATAAAGGTTTTGTCTTTTTTTTTTTTTTACTTTTCTTTTTGAAATTATGCTTGAAATTATGCTATAGAAGAGCAGATCCAAAATCTTTAGGCAAAATCAATGGGAAACTAATTGATTAAGTATAAAACCTTTTTTATAACTTTATGAATCATTATTTTTCTAAATCACTGTATATACCATATCCACCGCATTTTATCTCCAAAAGGGAACTTTTTCCTATTTAAACAGACATTATAAGATTAGATACGAATAGGGTGACAATTTAAAATAATCAAAAAAATCCTATATTTGAAGGGGAGCATGGAGGATCAATCAAAAAATCTATACCGTTAGAATTTGAATTTAGAAAGAATTTTTTGAAGCAGAGTACAATTACACGATAGAAATCGAAATCCTTTTCTATGATATGTCCAGTCCAATACCTAATTGGTTTGATAACGCTGAACCCGAATTCATATTAAAATAAAAAAAAAAACCTAACGATAAGGATGACGACAACACAAAAGCTATGCAAATTAACTAAACCTTTTTGAATCTGGATTCAAATAAAAATGATTTAGTTATAACAATCCTATTTTATGAAAATAGAAACGATGAAAACTTCGATTGTTAAGTTAAATAAAACCGAAACCTTAAATAATTAAATAAGACGGAAGCAGAGGACTCTTTCCATCTCTATTTAAACAAGTTTTTATTCATTAATTGGAATGCTTCCTAAAAACGATTTCATTGAACTTGACTCTTTCAATCTCGACGATTGAATAAAAATGGGTTATTATGATTTCTAGCAAGCCGCTATGGTGAAATCGGTAGACACGCTGCTCTTAGGAAGCAGTGCTAGAGCATCTCGGTTCGAGTCCGAGTGGCGGCATAGCATCTTCTAAAAGATATACAAAAAGTCTTATAATGAATAATGAATTTCATTTCAGATTTACATTCTGTATACTTAAAAGACTCTCGCTTTTAATTTGATTTTGATTTATGATATTTTCAACATTAGAGCATATATTAACTCATATATCCTTTTCGGTCGTTTCGATTGGAATTACAATTCAGTTGCTAACTTTATTAGGCGATGAAATGATAGGACTATATGATTCATTAGAAAAAGGGATGATAACTACCTTTTTCTGTCTAACAGGATTATTAGTCACTCGTTGGATTTATTCAGGGCATTTCCCATTAAGTGATTTATATGAATCATTAATCTTTCTTTCATGGAGTTTCTCCATTATTCATAGGATTTTCTATTTTAAAAAACATAAAAATCATTTAAGCGCAATAACCGCGCCAAGCGCTATTTTTACCCAGGGTTTTGCTACTTCGGGTTTTTTAACCAAAATGCACCAATCCGGAGTATTAGTACCTGCTCTCCAAGCCCAGTGGTTAATGATGCACGTAAGTATGATGGTATTAGGTTATGCAGCGCTTTTATGTGGATCATTATTATCCGCAGCGCGTCTAGTCATTACATTTCGAAAAATTATAAGGATTTTGGATAAGAGAACTTATTTTTTAAATTTAAAAGGAACTCAGTCGTTTTCCTTTGGTGAAATCCAATACCTGAATGAAAAAAACAATGGTTTTCTAAACGGTTCTTTTCCTTATTTTCTTTCTGCTAGAAATTTTTATGGGTATCAATTGATTCAACAATTGGATCAGTGGAGTTATCGTATTATTAGTCTAGGATTTATCTTTTTAACCATAGGTATTCTTTCGGGAGCAGTATGGGCTAATGAGGCATGGGGATCATATTGGAATTGGGATCCAAAGGAAACTTGGGCATTTATTACTTGGACTATTTTTGGGATTTATTTACATACGAGAACAAATCAAAATTGGGAAGGTGTAAATTCTGCAATCGTGGCTTCTATGGGCTTTCTTATAATTTGGATATGCTACTTCGGGGTCAATCTATTAGGAATCGGGTTACATAGTTATGGTTCGTTTAATTAACATCTAATTGAATTGAAGAATTGAAGAAAGGGCCTGATGAATACAAATATAGGGCAGCGCAAATATATAAACGAAACTTAGTATAAGCCGCCGAGAACCTTTTGAATCAAGTAGTGTAGTGATTCAAAAGGTTCTCCCAAAGGCCAAAGGTGTCTGGTTAGAATTCAAATTCCAATTTTGACTTGTTTATTCTTTTTTATTTAACTTAAACTTGAAACTTAAGAAACGAAAAAATACTTCTTTTTTCATTGGACAACGATCGATTTGAAAAAGCATAGGACATAGGATTGGTTTTTTATTTTTTTTTTCTATGAAAACTATCTATAAAAAAAAATTAGATAGAATAGTTTCAACCTTGTCCACTGAGAGGGAGAGAACGAAATCCGGATAAATACCAATACCTATTACGGGTAGAAGAATAGACATCAAAACAAATAACTCCCGGGGGCCAGAATCAAAAAAATAAGAGTTTTGAGCATTAAATAGCTTGTACCCATAGAACATTTGCCGTGACATAGATAATGAATAAATAGGAGTTAATATCATTCCAATTGCCATTACAAAAATAATTAGTATTTTTGGCATTAAAAAGTATTTTTGGCTGGTAATTATTCCAAAAAATACTAGCAATTCCGCAACAAAACCACTCATGCCCGGTAATGCAAGGGAAGCCATCGATAAGATACTGAATATTGTGAATATCTTTGGAATTGGGATAGCCAATCCGCCCATTTCTTCAAGATAACCAAGACGTATTCTATCATAACTCGTTCCTGCCAAGAAAAAAAGTCCAGCGCTAATAAACCCATGAGAAACTATTTGTAAAATGGCTCCGTTGAGTCCCGTATCGGTTATCGATCCAATCCCTATAATTATAAAACCCATATGAGATACAGAGGAATAAGCTATTCTTTTTTTTAAATTCCGTTGGCTAGGAGATGTTGAAGCTGCATAAATTATTTGCATTGTACCTACTATCATCAACCAGGGAGAAAATATCGAATGAGCGTGCGGTAATAGTTCCATATTGATCCGAATCAACCCATACGCTCCCATTTTTAATAAGATTCCGGCTAGAAGCATACAAGTACTGTAATGCGCTTCCCCATGGGTGTCTGGTAACCATGTATGGAAAGGTATAATCGGTGATTTGACAGCAAAAGCAATAAGAAATCCAATATAGAATAATATTTCCAGTGCCATGGGATACGATTGATTAGCTAATGTTTCCAAATTTAATATTGGCTCATTCGAACCATATAAACCGATACCCAAAACTCCTATTAATAGAAAAACAGACCCTCCCGCCGTGTACAAAATAAACTTTGTAGCTGAATAAAGACGTTTTTTACCTCCCCACGCGGATAGAAGTAGATAAACGGGAATTAATTCTAACTCCCACATGATGAAAAAAAGTAAAAGGTCTCGAGAAGAAAATGATCCTATTTGACCGCTGTACATTGCTAACATCAGGAAATGGAATAATCGGGAATTTCGAGTAACCGGCCAAGCCGCTAAAGTAGCTAAAGTGGTGATAAATCCTGTCAGTAAAATAGGTCCTAAGGAAAGTCCATCTATTCCCAATCTCCAGTAAAAATAAAAAAAATTGATCCATTTATAATCCTCTGCTAGCTGAATTAATGGATCGTCGAGCTGGAAATGATAACAGAATACGTAGGTCGTTAGAAGAAGTTCTAAGACGCATATATATATAGTATACCCTCTTGTCACCTTATTTCCTCTCTGGGGGAGAAAGAAAATTAAAGAACCTGCGGCTATCGGAAAAACTACAATTATTGTTAACCAAGGAAAATTATTCGTGGTAAAGACAAGATACACTTGGACCAGAAAAACCCGTACTCTAAAAAGAAAAAACCAATAAGAATAGATTCTATTTTAGAGTACGGGTTTTTGCCGGTAATCGGTAAAAAAAAAATGGATTCGAAATGGATTCAAGTGGGGTTTTCTGAAACGTATCAATATCAATAAGCTAGACCCATGCTTCGAGTTGTTTCATGCCATAAATAAACTCGAACACTCAAGAAATCCGTTGGACAGGCGGATTCACATCTCTTACAACCAACACAGTCCTCTGTTCTTGGAGCAGAAGCAATTTGCTTAGCTTTACATCCGTCCCAAGGTATCATTTCTAATACATCTGTGGGGCAGGCGCGGACGCATTGAGTACACCCTATACATGTATCATAAATCTTTACTGAATGTGACATTGGATCTATAAATTTTTGAACTCCTAAAGTTTCGATCTAGTAAAGTTGGAAATGGCCGATATATTTAAACACCAGATGAATCAATGATTTACCAGAATTTTTCTAATCAATCCACTTCTGTTCTGGATCAACTCATAATACTAATAAGGAATAAAGATACTTTGATTTCTTATGTTTTCGCAAACATGATCGAGGTTACGACGTATTATAATTCTATATGCTAATACGACTTGATGAATATTATGATTTCAAAATACTACTTATTCAATAAAGTCGATTGATTGATACGAGTCGATTTTCTGTTACGATAAATTGACGAAACAATAGCTGATCCAATAGCTGCTTCAGCGGCTGCAGTAGCTATCACAAAAATTGAGAAAATATCTCCTTTTAATTGACGACTATCAAAAAAATCAGAAAATGTTACGAAATTAATATTAACCGCATTTAGTATAAGTTCAAGACACATCAGGGCCCGAACCATATTTCGGCTCGTGATCAATCCATAGATACCGATAGAAAATAAATAGGCACTCAAAACAAGTACATGCTCGAGCAGCATTGACCAACTCCGTACCAATTGCGATTCATTTTAATATGAACAATAATTCAAGCGATTCGATTGCTTAGAATATACACCAAATACAGAACAAAATAATCTATTAGTATTGGTAATAGATCGATATATTGGTAATAGACCGAATAGGACGAATAAAAAAATTTCTATTTTATACATGAACAGAACAGTATTCAAATCAAATTTAAGGGAAATGGATGTGATAACACAGAAAAAGGTTGAATTTTGATTTCTGTTCCTAGTTATAAATTCTAAAGATTTTTTACTGACGAGCCATGGCAATTGCACCTATCAAAGCAACTAAAAGAATTATCGAAATCAGTTCAAATGGAAGAAAAAAGTCCGTTGATAAATGAATGCCAATTTGTTGACTATTACTTATCAAATCTTCCTCTATAATCTGGTTCGATCGGGTAGTCCAAATAATCCCATACCAGGACGTATCTAGAATAGTAGTGATTAGTGAAAAAAAAAGACTTGTACAAACTAGGGAAGTAACCCCATCCCCAATAGTCCAAAGATGAAAATGAAAATCTTTAGAATAGTCTGAACCATTCATGAACATTACAGCAAATATGATTAAAACATTTACAGCCCCTACGTAAATAAGAAGTTGTGCAGCAGCTACAAAATGGGAATTTGATAGAATATAGAATAAGGATATACAAACAAGAACCAATCCCAATGAAAAGGCAGAATAAATTGGGTTGGTAAGTAATACCACTCCCAGACCTCCTACTATAAGACCCGATCCCAGAAAAACTAAAAGAAAATCATGTAGTGGTCCAGGCAAATCCATTATATTAAAATAAGAGATAAATAAATCGAAATGTTTTTCATGACCTTATTGAACCGACCAGGAAAATTTTTTTTATGAGACATTCCCAATTGAATTAAATTAGAATCTAATAGGTGTGAGTTAATGTGGGTATAGTTAGTGGATTTCGCTCGTTTCTGTATTCGAAATGGCAGTTTGAAATTGAAACTATATATTTCAAAATGATTATGTAGATATTATATTAATAGACTTTCAATACAAATTAAGTCATATTTCTTAGCACCCAATTAATAGTTGGGATTTGTAATTATTGACCAAGCAAAGAGAACGACCTTATCTCTTTCTACCAAAAAGAAACCTTAGTACTTTGCAATTACTCTTTAATCAAGTAGTTTACCCGTTTTTTCTTTGAGGCGAATTCACAACTGTTCGAATAGTAAAATCGTCAATTATTGATATTGGTAAACGACCTAAAGCAATTTGATTATAATTCAATTCGTGACGGTCGTACGTAGCGAGTTCATATTCTTCAGTCATCGATAAACAATTTGTTGGACAATACTCAACGCAGTTACCACAAAAAATACAAATTCCAAAATCAATACTGTAATTAAACAATCGTTTCTTTCGAATATCTGTTTCCAATTTCCAATCAACAACTGGGAGATCTATAGGACATACACGAACACATACTTCACAAGCAATACATTTATCAAATTCAAAATGGATTCGACCACGGAAGCGCTCCGATGTGATTAATTTTTCATAAGGATATTGAATCGTTACAGGTAAACGATTTGCTTGGGATAAGGTAATCACGAAACTTTGACCAATGTACCTTGCAGCCCGTACTGTTTGTTGACCATAATTCATGAACCCAGTTACCATAGGGAGCATATCGTGAATAGTTATGAATAATTTGATTTTCTTTCTTTCTCTTGTTTGAGACAAGTCGCAAATATCGTATTCCTTTTTTCTTTACAGTGAAAGGAGTTGGGAAGAAGTTGTTAATAATAGATTACCGAGAGAAATAGGTAAAAGAAATTTCCAGCCAAGATTTAAGAGTTGGTCCATTCTTAATCTAGGTAAAGTCCATCTTGTTGTGATAGGAATGAACAAGAACAAATAAGTTTTAGCTAATGTAATAAAGATACCAATTGTCGTTCCAAGGATTCCATCCGCTTTATTTATTTCAAATAGCTTAAGAACCCATATGGACGGAATAGAAAGATTCCAACCACCCAAGTAAAGAACTGTTACAAATAAAGAGGAAACTAATAGATTTAGATAAGAAGCAACGTAAAATAAACCAAATCGGATTCCTGAATATTCGGTTTGATAACCTGCTACTAATTCTTCTTCTGCTTCTGGTAAATCAAAAGGTAATCTCTCGCATTCCGCTAGGGAAGAAATTAAAAAAACCATAAACCCTATGGGTTGACGCCACAAATTCCACCCCCAAAAACCATATTTTGACTGCGCACCAACTATATCAACTGTACTTGAACTGTTAGATAATCATAGTCGGTGATAACATTACTGTTCCCATCGCTATTACAAAACCGTACATGAGATTTTCACCTCATACGGCTCCTCAGGGCCACAAATAAATGTAAGGACCGAGCCAGTATTCGACTCGTTATCTTGATATGGTTATCGAATAGATAGAGTCAAAATCTATTGAAAATCTATTGGAAGGTCCCCAATTATACCAATGGAATTCTGTCTGCTATAAACTATAAAAATAAATAAAAAATAAAAAGTATTTCTGAATTGATCTCATCCTTTACAAATTTCAATTTTTCTCTCTTGAGTAATAACTTAATAAATCCTTGAATAAAATACTCCTCGTATAAATATCAATAGATATTTCAACCCATCAGTTTATTTTCGATTACGAAAAAGAATTAAGCATTACATTAGTTTATGAATCATGACAGGAATTTTATTTCTATGAATATATGAAAGTAAAGAATAAAAGGATCTCGTTTGTTTATATTATAATTGTATTTTTTCTATTTTTTTTGTTCCTCTTCTTCGTTCTGAGAAAAAAAGGGGCTTAAAAAAAGTAAAGGATTATTTCGTTCCCGATAGTCATTTCTTTAATTGGTGGATAGGAGCATACTCTGGATCGGAATTGTGGGGAGTACTGCTTGATCATTTCTACCAATTTAAAGCCCCAATTAGTATTCTTTTTCTGGTATGCAGAAGTATCCTTTTAGATAATTTACATAATCTCGATTACTAATCCTTTATGTGTATTTTGGTGTTCCTTCCTACCCACCTATCCTTTTTTAATCCCCCGTTTCGTAATATATGGATTGGAATCCATACAAACGATAGTGAAAACTCCATACGGTTGATCCTTTGAGCCCGCTTCAAGTCAGGATGACCAATCAACCAATCTTGGGGTAAAGGGCTTCTTCCATCTTTGTTTACTTCGGCTTAACTCTTGTACATAGGAAATGAGACTCAATCCACTTTGACTTTTACTGCAAATTTGGAAGTTGTTTTCTTTCACTCATGTATAACTACCAAATTCATTTTATTAACCTAAATAATAAATAAATGAATAAAAAGATGAAGATATCTATTAAATTTATTTTTTTTCTTGAACGAAAAGCATAGGGAAAAGAAAAGTTTCTGTTTTAACGAATCGCACGTAGAGATATTGATAAAACACATAAAGTTAATGGTATTTCATAACTAATCGATTGAGCAGCAGCTCGCAGACCACCTAAAAAGGAATATTTATTATTTGATCCATATCCTGACATAAGAAGTCCAATAGGAGCAATACTTGAAATGGCAATCCATAAAAAAATACCGATATTGAAATCAGCTAAAACAAGGTGATAACTAAAAGGAATTACTGAATAACTTAGTAGAATTGATATGACTGCTATAGATGGTCCAATACTAAATAAACGAGTATTTCCTCTAGATGGAAGAAGATTTTCTTTGAAAAGTAGTTTTGTCCCATCGGCTAAAGCTTGAAGAATTCCCAAGGGGCTGGCGTATTCAGGCCCAATACGTTGTTGTATTCCTGCGGATACTTCTCTTTCTAACCATACAATTACGAGTACACCTATTGTGATTCCCAATACAGGCATAAAAATAGGAACAAGCATCCATATGATCCCATAGACCTCTTTGAAAGATTCCAATCTGGAAAAAGAATTGATATCTTGTACTTCTGTTGTATCAATTAACATTTCAACGATCAACTTCTCCCATAATGATATCTATACTACCTAGTATTGTCATAATATCAGCCAATTTCATTCTTTTAACTAATTGCGGAAGAATTTGCAAATTGATAAAACCCGGTGGTCGAATTTTCCATCTCCAAGGAAACCCGCTTTGATCTCCTATCAGAAAAATTCCCAATTCTCCTTTTGGGGCTTCGACTCTCACATAAAGTTCTTGTTTCGGCAATTCAAAAGTAGGAGAGGGTTTTTTACTAATGAATCTATTTTCAAAATCAGTCCATTCTGGATTGCTTTCTCTATCAAAGCATCGGATTTCTAAATTTTCATAGGGCCCCCCCGGAATTCCTTCCAAAGCTTGTTGAATAATTTTTATGGATTCCGTCATTTCGCCCATTCGGACTAAATAACGGGCTAATGAATCTCCTTCTTTTTGCCACTGTACTTCCCAATCAAATTCGTCGTAACACTCATAATGATCGACTTTACGAAGATCCCATTCGAGTCCAGACGCTCGTAGCATTGGTCCTGACAAACCCCAATTTATTGCTTCTTCTCCACCAATAATGCCTACTCCTTCAACGCGTTCTAAAAAAATAGGGTTTCGCGTAATAAGTTTTTGATATTCAACAACCCCTGTTAAAAAATAATCACAGAAATCCAAACATTTATCTATCCAGCCATGAGGTAAATCAGCCGCTATTCCTCCGATACGAAAATAATTATGCATCATTCTCATACCGGTGGCCGCCTCGAATAGATCATATACTAATTCTCTTTCTCTGAAAATATAAAAGAAAGGAGTCTGTGCACCAATATCTGCCATAAAAGGGCCAAGCCATAACAGATGAGAAGCTATACGACTCAACTCCAACATAATTACTCTGATATAGCTGGCCCTTTTGGGTACTTGAATATTTCCCAACAGTTCTGGTCCATTTACAGTTATTGCTTCTGTGAACATAGTAGCTAAATAATCCCAACGTGTTACATAAGGCAGATATTGTATAATTGTTCGGTTTTCCGCAATTTTTTCCATCCCTCTGTGTAAATAACCCAATATTGGTTCACAGTCAATAACATCTTCACCATCTAGAGTAACGATGAGACGAAGAACACCGTGCATTGATGGGTGGTGAGGGCCCATATTGACTACCATAAGGTCTTTCCCAGTAGCTAGTATATTCATAGGTTTTTCCTCGATTCATTTTTACACGAATTGTTGAAAACAAAAAGAAGGTCATCAAGATTCAAAATCTAATAAATAAAATAATTCAAAATTGTGTTTCAAATTAACGATTTTTTGACTCCCGAATATTCAACTGACTAATTAATTCTTTATAACGTACTCTATTTTTCTTTGACAAATACGATAGTAACCGTTGGCGTTTTTCCAGAATTTTCCGTAGACCTCTTTGAGATAAATAGTCTTTTCTGTGCAATTCCAAATGTGAAGTAAGTTTTCGTATCTTATTGGTAAACCTGAATACTTGAAATTCAACAGACCCGCAGTTTTCTTCTCTTTTTTCTTGAAAAATAATTGAGATGAATGAATTTTTTACCATAAAACAAAATCTACTCCCTTCTTTTTTTTTATATTAATTTTACTAATCAGTAATAATAATGCTAGTCGTTTGAATTTGATATACACAACAATCTTACGTTCGTTATTAACTTCTTCTAAAATCAACAAAAAAAAAATTCCATTTTCAATTTTTTTAGGGATCTAAAAAGATGCTATATTTGTGGAAAACAGAAAAGTTGAGACCTAAAAAAAAGATTCTGTTGATTCATTTATAGATCTAATTCATATGTATATCATTAAATTGGTATCATGTATCAGACTGGAATGTAAGACAAGGCCTGTGTGCAGCTCTTTGTTTTCATATATCCCACTAAGCATAGATAGGAAAAACATAGTATTAACGAATTTGCAATCGTGGGTACATATGTATCCTTACCATACTGAAACGACTGCCATTATTGGTATTAAACCAATAGCGATTCATACAAACTAAATCTTCTAATCGATAATTCGGCCAAAGAAAGAACTTTAAATTAATGAATTTCTTTTTTTCTATAGCAAGATCTTTGCTTTTATCCCAAACGTAACTACGCATATCATTTCGATTCTTCGAATTGAAACAAATTAGAGTTCTCAACTCTCTACGACGTTTAGGTAATAAAAGATTTTCAGGAACAAGCAAATCATAATTCTTTTTGTCTTTAGTTCCAGTCTTTATTTCATGGCTTGGAATCCATTCATCAAAAATTTTCTTCTTATCAACATAGCCTTTTTCTCGGTATCTTTTATTAAATTGAAATTGGCGCTTATTCTTATGAACCAATGAAATACTTATGGTTTGATATATAAAAAATTGTCCATCATTTTTTACAGACAGACGAATCGGTTCGATAATAACTATTCCTTTTTTCATCAATTCGGTAAGAGTTAAATCCTTCTGAATCATTACAATATCCAGGCGCATTTCTCCCCTTTGAATATAGGATATAGCAATTTCTCTTGGATTTGTCAGTCGAAGCAGAAGACAATCTATTTGGATATTATTCATTAGCTTTTCATTTAAAGAATTATCCCATCTCAACTGAAAATGAAAATATTTTTTTAGTAAGAAATCGAGTTCTGCTTCTGTGTTGCTCTTGTATTGCTTTTTCTTTCTACGTTTTTTCATCTCCGATCCTGCATACGTTTCTTCAACATCTTTTTCTTGGTTTGAGAGAACTGATCCAAGACTTACTTGGTTTTGTCCATCTGATCTAGGATTTCCTTGGCTTGTGGGTTCTTTTTCGTCTTGACTTCCATTCTCTAATTCAAGATATTTTTTTTGATTCGATGATATAAAAAGATCTTCCGTTTTCTTTCCAGTTATGTTTTTATTACCATTTGCATTAAAATTGAAAAGAAGTAATTTGATTGGTATGATCCACGGTTTTATTTTATATGCATTAAAAAGTAGCACAAATTCTGGGAAGAAGCAAAGCTCATGATTTGATATAAGACTACTTAGTGTTTCGTCATTCATTCCCATCCAATTAAAAAAGAATCTTTTTTGGTTGGATGAATTAATTTCTTCATTTTGATGAATTGTAAGATAAAAAAGACCGTTCTTATTAATTTCATCAATTATTTGATAATTATCCGCCCCAATCTTAATATTTTGATTACTGTTGATACCAGTATCCATATCAACCCAGGATTGCATATCGATCTTATTTCTAAGACAAAAATTGAGAATTCTCCAATCAAAAAATTTTCTATCCGAAATTTTCATTTTCTCTATATCCATAATATCGTCTTTCCCTAGATAATTATTGATAGGGATACTTCCCAGCATACCAAAAAATTTTCCCTTGCCTAGGTTGTAATTATAAAAACTTTCTTCTTGATTCTTTACTTGGAATAGTGATCTATGAATATACAAGTCTTTCTTATCGTCATAGTTAATAGATTTATATGATAAAAGATCATATCTATAGTGTTTTTGAAAATTCGATTTTTGATCCCGTAATGGGTCTGTTTCAAAAGGATTTCGTTTTTCTTTTTGGTAATGAGTTAATCCGTTTTTTTCATATGAATCTTTTTTGTTTAAATCTTTATTTTGAGTTATACAGTCTTGATTCGCTTTATTTCGCCATTTTTGTGGTACTAATCTAGGCCATCTAATCTGTGGTAAATCGTATTGATATTGATAATGGCCCCTTAACCAGGTTTTCCATTCATTTATTCCAAAATTCCAAAAAGGTTTATGTCTTAATTCGTAATGAAATATTCCTTGGTTTTCAAAACTATTTTTTATTTCATTCTTAAGAAAAAGAGATGTTCCATGATATTGAAGGACAGATCTTAAATTATAAAAGTTAATAACTTGGGTTTGTGATAATTTGTAAAATACATATGCTTGTGATTGTGAGAAAGAAGAAGAAGATAAATTCAAAAAAATCTTTGAATTCTTATTATTATTACTAATCTTAGAAAGTGGTTTTTTTAGAGTCGAAAGAAAGCGAATTCCGTTTTTAGTTGTTTTATTAATTTTTTCCTGATTTGCTTCATTATTGGGGACGTTTTTATCAATAATTTTCATTTTTTTTGTTGATTCAAAAAAAAAAATTGTATTGATTCTTGGAATATTAAGGATAGATAAAAAAATAGTTAGGTATACCCTTTCAATTAAAAATTTTATAAAAAAATATGATTTACGGATTAATCGAGTACTTCTTCTTTTTAATATCTGCCAAATCTTTTTTGATGATTCGAATATTTTAGCACGATAACTTATTTTGTTAGAACTAATATTTTTTTCTTGAGTTAGCAATCCTTTTTTCTTATCTTTTGTAATTTTTTCTATTTGGTTTCTTATTATGTTTGTTCTATTACTTAAATCTTTCATTTTTTTTTCTGTCAGTGAGAAATTTGTCCAATACATAGATCGAATTTGAATAGACGATTCGTGAATTGCCTGATTACTGATTATCGTTATCGAATCTTTTTTAGTTTTACCCAAGTCCTCTATTTCTCTCAATTTAACTAATCGAATTGGCTTTCTTTTTGAAAGTTTTTTTATTCTTTCTTTTAGAAATCGAATGCTTTTGATGACCCATTTGTTTGTTTCTTTTGTCACTTTTCGGAAAATTTTTGTTCTTTCTTTTACTCTTAAAACTATAAAAGATTTCGTTTTCCATTTTCTTATTTTTTTTTTGAATTCTTTCAAAACGGGTTCCAAAAATGAACGTCGTTTTCGGGGAGAACCAAAAGGACGTTCAGTTTCCATTCCCCAAACTGTTAAAAAACAAAAATCACTTTCTTGTCCTTTTATTTTTTTCATTGAATCCTTATCAAGGGATTGTAGCTTAGATCTGTGCCGAGGTTTTAAGTAAAAAGGAAATAAGATCTTTATCTGAATTCCTTCTGTTAACCAATTTTTCGGAAATTCTGTTTCGGATAATTGAACACCATTATAAGTGCATTTAACATGCATTTCCCTCTTCCAATCCTTTAAATCCTGGGACCACTCAGGCAATTCAAATAAGAGTATGCGAACGATATTTTTAGCTATTATCACTGAAGGTAATAGAATATATTTTCTAAGAAAAGATTGAGTTAATAAGAGAAATCCTCTTATTGCTTGAGCAAATAAAAAGGTATTCCAGGTTTCTGCTATTTTCATCCGTTCTTTTTCTTTTCTTTTATATTCTTCTTTTTTATCAATTTTTTTTGTCTTTTCGTTTGTATAATAAGAAGGTTTTTGGTCTTTTTTTTTCCACATTCTATTTATCAAAATTCTAAAAATTGCGTTCATCGGTCCGGAAATCTCAAAAGAAAAATAAAAAGGTTTCTTTATTCTGTCCAAAAAAAGGGGTGAATGGGCATTTGCTTGAAACAGTTCCCAAGTAATGATTTTGCGTCTTTGTGCGCGCATGGAGCCTTTGATTAGCTCTCGACGAAAATCCGATTGTTGTGCATAGCGTCTCAACCTTACTTCCTTTTTTTGATCAAGGTTCTTATTATATTTGTTATTAGTATAAGTATCAGTATTTGACAAGATATCAGTATCAGTAAAAGTAAAAATCAATACTCGTTTGGCGTTTCTTGAACTAATAGCACTACCCTCTACCATGTTTTCTTCAT